CTTTAAGAAAAATCTTAAATATAAGATCGAATTATCTGAGTAGAGGAACTTTCTTTTAATCGTAATCAAAGATGTTTTCTTGTCTCTTCTGGGCTTTGCTTTGCAATTTTTTTTTTTTTTTATGTATGTGCGTAGTTCAAGTTTTCGCCCGATTCACACCAAGGAATCTTTTGGTTGCTTTTGTCGGATTGTTTACTACTAGGTTGGATCAGTGAAAAATTCTGACATCAATCTTTGTTTTCAGGAGTGTGTAGGTTTAAAGAAGTTTTTCCAGAAAAAGAAGACTGAAACCGAGGTAATGGGAGTTTGTGGGGTTGGGCGGGAAACTCTCCAGGGCTTTCCACTGATTCGACTTAGGGAGAATAGCTTTCTCTATTGTTTAAGAGCTTCCTTCCTATACCAATACTAGTTTACAAGTCTAGTTGTCACTCTTTCAACAAAAGAAACTCTTAGTCAAGAGGTTAGTTACCGCCTTCGGTATCGATATCGACAGAGAAAGACAATGACACAATAGCTCTAACAGAAGCAAGCTGTCAAGAGGGAGCAGTGAAGTCAGTATACAGAGTCGGCTTTAGGAGGTGTTCAAAAGACGACATTTTTCCCAAGGGGAATGGACGAAGATAGAAACAAGACTGAGCATTCAAGAGGGGATAGAAGACTACGAACACAAACCTAAAGCGTGCCCCAAAGCGGGAGCTAAGTGGGTGGGGTAGGAAGATGCGCAAACTCGTCTTCAACCGTTAAATTAAACCCTAGGTCAGACATAAAGTAGAACGAGATGATCTATCTATGCGAAGTTCAAAATAAATAGTAAAAGGCAGAATCTTCTGATTCTGTAGGTTGTGGCCTTAGAAAACGAGTAGTCCCCATTTCTTCTTTCCAAGAGTAAGAGAGACTACTAGACAGAAACCTGGAGTCAGCTTAAACCCAGGGTGAATATAATCACCTGCTCGATTTTGAGTTGAGCCAAGGAAAACAGTAAAAACCACAATTATCTCGAGTCAATTTGGCAATAGACAAAAGATTCTCCTTCCATTCCGGAACAAATAAAATATCATTCAATTGCAGTAATTTAGAGAAAAAAACATATAGCAGAGTTACCAACACGAGTAATGCGTAGAGATTTACCGTCACCAATGACAAACACCATCATTACCAGAAAAAGGAGTTTACTGTTGAAGTAGTGCAGGATTGGAAGTCATATGACTCGTAGCACCCGAGTCAGCCAACCAGTAAGGCTCAACGGCATCAATGGATGAAGAGATAGTAGGTGAAGCAGAAGCAGCATTGGAAGACACGCGCATACCGGCAAAGGAGTTAACTCTGTTCGTTCTTCACATACCGATACCCACATGTCACGGCTGAATGGTTTGTTGACAAATTTGACAACGAGGGGTATCACGGCCTGAACCTTGAGAGCGGGGTGGCTTGAGTAAACTTCCCAACCCCCTTTAAGGCCCCTCCAAACCGGGGAACTTCACTTCATAGCAAGGGTTCCCTTCCATATACATATAGTCTCTCGATCTACTTAATCTGGCCCAAGCGGAACCCGCCAATCCTCAATAAAGTGGAGAACCGCTTTATTGGGTAGGTCAGACTAATACTCATTAATCCATAAGGATGATGAGCGTTATGTAAGCCTGAGACGGAAACAGGAGAAAGATTAACTTTCCCTTGACAAGTAAAAAACCGTTTCGCAAACTCAAAGGATCTATTGTTTGAAACCAATGTATTCTGAACAGACACTGGTATATCAAAACGACGGAGTCCTTCCAGATAGGTCTGAGCCACAGCTTCGTCGGCGATGACAACATCGTCACCGAGGATCGCATAGCGATCAAAGTAAGCTGACGGATACACTTTCTCTGCACATGCCAATATGTAAACATGATGGGAGAGTACAAAGAGAGGCCAAGAGGAGAGATATCCTAACGGTTGCCCTGTACAGAAGCTAACCAGACTATCCGGGGTTCTTACCCACTGAACATAGAATGGGTGCCCTGACAGCAGGTGTTTCTCACCTGTCGCAAACGTTAGCTTTTTTCGAAACATGCATCTAAAAGAGCATGTTGGAAGAGATACGGCCACCTATCAGTAGCCGATTTCAAATCCACGGAGAAAACCGTTCGGTTGCCAACCAGGCGGTCCAAAGGACAGGTTTGGTTGAAAGTGCCATCCATAGGTATCTGAGACAAAACTGTCGCCAGCCACTTATGGAGAGGTTGCTTCACCCATTACATAGGTGGTTGATGGATGTAGTTCCTTCTACTTTGTTTACCGAATTTAATTGTTGTTTACCTCTTTTTTATTTCCTCCACCGACTGTGGTTCAATTCAAGTAAGTAAAGGATTGAGCAAGTGAACTGACAGAAAAGCTTCTTTTGGGGAATCATCTTTCTTCTAACTTTTTTTGCTCGTTCTAATTCTAAGCAGGTTTCCAAGCGCTACCAAGTGATCTACTTTTTTTTTCTGCCTCTGCTAGCGCCTTCCTTTCTATGCTCTTTTGGCTTGTTATAGTTTAACCCCGGCTCCTATGGAAAATGATTTTTCTTCTTAAGATCCGACCGGTAGGTTCGTTCGGGAGGCCAGGTACGGTTCCGCTTGTGGCGCTTCTGCAAGAAGTTGCATATATATAGCATATATTATTATATATAATAATAATGTGATAGTTCTGGGCGTCTTGGTATTGGATCAGCTTTTCTCTCGTTCTCTTCCGCTCAAAAGGTCTTTCATTTCATAATTTCTAACATTTGTCTGCTCTTATTAGTCATTCCTGTCTGTGAGGGAGCGGGGGATCATAGATAAGAAAGAATTAGCTCTTACTTATCCCTACGGCTAGTTAAGAAGTAATCCTTTTTATTTTAGTAGCGAAGGTGCCAAGCCGGTTGAAAGCAGACAAATGATAGCGGTTCAAAGGAAAAATAAAATAATCCATATCCATCTGTTACTGTGAGCAAGAGAGCCTTATCTTAAAGCCATTAGAATGGAACTAGTTAAGCCCTGAAGTAATCTCTTTTAGCTTTAGCTAGTTCCAGGCCAGTTTCACCTGTGTAATAGTAATCTGTATCAATATCAATCTGCTTGAAAGCCTGCAGTATCTTTTACTTCGAGGGTAAGTTTTAGTTTTATCTCATCTTTTCTATTGCCGTAGAGCTTTCGGAGTATCACATAATCAAAAAGGAAGCAAAAGACCTTGATAAGGCTCTTGGAAAAGGCTAATCTCTGGTCCCAAGTAGACATAAGCCACTTAGGGGAGGGCTACCCAGGGTCTTTTTATCTGACTTTTGAGGAAAGGTTTTAAGAGCCACCTGGTTTGAAGCACTATTCTAGTATGCTCCTGCTCTTCTTTTGGAGGGCTTCTATCATATGCTTATGAGGGATTGGATTACTAGAATAGGAAGATGCTTTCTTTCTGGGAAATCCCGCTGGCAAAGAAGAAGTAGGCAAGGAAATCCAATCTTAAGGGGGAGATATCCAGAATTTACCTTTCTCTTCTCTCGGGCTAGGCGGCTGGTCTAAGAAGTGAAAAGAAGTTACTAAGGGAAGCAAAAGGCAGTTAGAGCGCTCAAACGATTAATCCGAAGTTCAGATCATCCTTTTTCTTAGATAAAGCTTTCCAATCAAGGCTTTTCTTGGTCCTTTTCGTAAGACATGGGAAAAAGGAAATGAAATAGGGCGAGGATATCCAAAAGAAAGACTCGAAGATCCAGAAAGATAGGTTGACCGAAGACTTCTAACTTGTAGACTTTAGTCATTGAGAAGAAATAATGCTTTGCTGTATCCACCATGCCCAAGAAATTACAGGCTGTTAGCACTAAAAAAAAACAAAAAGAATCTGGCTTAAGATTCGAGGACTCAGAGACAAGCGGGGAAGACTATGATAGCCCGCTCGTGCCTCCCCGGTCACGTATGGGGAGTCCCATACGCTGCATTCTTTGACCGGCTTTGGTCGAGCAACCGCTACATTTCTGGAACGGAAACAGCCTACATAACTCGTCTCCCTCTTTTCAAGGAAGTGAGTCTCAGACCTGATGTAGTTCTCGGCCCTTTTTGTTAAACCAGTTCCTGTACATTCCTGGAATGAATTCTAGTGAGTAAAGTAGTCTTGTGGAAGGGGTCAGCCTCCCCGCTCCCCTTCTCCTTTTTTTTTTGCAAAAAAACCAAGTTAAGGAGAGGGTCTACGAAATTTTTCAAAAAGGGCATTTAATTGATAAAAAATTGACCCTCTCTGAGACCGGCGGAAGGAAGTGTTCTAATTAGATCGATGTTCCCATATTTGGGAAAAAAATTCCCGATAGAGGAAGTCATGGACATCCAGACCTAGATCTGGGTTTAACTCTACTAGGGGAGGAAAGTCCTCATAGTTGGGACTTTCCGGGTCAATAAAGAGGGGGGCTTCCGGCTCAGGGACAAGTTCTTGAGCAACTTGATTAGATGAAGATGTTGTTTCGTCATCTAATTTAGGTCGCTTCGAATCGAGCTCTAGTGAAGGGTCCTCTTCCCTTCCCCGTTTCCTGAGTAGACTCCTAAGGCAGAATAAACTAATACTGGTCGAAATTACACAAATTACACATAGGCTCATAGCAATTAGTAGTTGTTGTTCCAGCATGACAGGAATTTGGATCAATGCGGTTCTGCCCGCTTTTTTCACTTCACTGTTTTATGGTAAAAAAGCGGGACTGAAGTCGTTTTTTACGCTTCTATCGGCGTTTGAACTTTTGGGGCTTCCGCCCAACTGTCCTGGGATGGATTATCAAAGATATTGGGAGTTCTTCTTTAATTAATTTGTTTGGCGTTTGTCTTGTTTCCTGTTCTTCGATTAAAAAACGATGCTTCCTTGGCCGTGTGGAACATGGATTAGCATTATGTCATTCCTACAAGTGATCCCCCATCCAGGATTAGAAGAAGTGCTATATGAGGACTTAGAGATCAGATATAGAATGTTTCTTTCCATTCCTCGTGAGCCACTTATTTCTCCGAAAGAAGAGATCAAAGTTATTTTCCTTCTTTTTTTCAATAAGTCGACAGCCTTACACCATTGGGATATTTCGAATAAACTAGAGTACATATAGGATATACCGGTGCTAAAACCTTTTCTCAAGATATCTTCCAAACTGTTGGGGTCCTTGCTCCGGATCTTGTTCCCCCGGTGTGAAAGCAGTTGGTTTCGTAGTTTGAGAATTCTGTTGATCCCGAGTACTCCATCTCCATCATTGCATATTGGAATATAGAAAGTAAAGAGGAAAAGGCATGACCAGAAAAATTGTGTAAAATAAGTGAATTTATCCAGTTGAGGCATTTTTGATTGAGAAAAAATCACTCCAGACAGCTTAACTCCGTCAAGCCTGTACTTTTAGTGAATAATTCTAGTTTGAGTTGTGGTTGGTTGTTGACCAACGGAAAGCATGGGAGTGGAGCTCGCCTTAGCGAGCGAAACACGCGACATAAAAGAGAGTATGAAAAAAAAGCTTATATTATGAAAGCGGAGATCCTGGATAGCGGCCCTGTTTATAAAGGATCTACAAGGGGAGATCTATATAGAATTAGGTTTCAACTTTCCCTATCTCGGAGCCAACCCTAGGGCTAGGGTGAGGCCGGGAGGTTTGCGAAACACTCCGCCGACACCGATGTCGCCAGCAAGCTTCATGCTCTCTCGATGATCGGGTTCTGCCCCCGAGATTGGAGTGAAGCATGTTGGTGGTGAATGAGGACTTCGAACTCACTGTGTTAAGCATCCAATTTCTAAGCCCTCAATCCGTTGGGCCCTTCGTGGCCCCGTTAGTCAGCTTGCCCATCAACTAACCCGCCTTCCAACTGTCAACAGGAAACACCTTATATTTCCACGACGAACGACCCGTTCATCCTTTAATAATCTAAAATAAAGTCGTTGTCTGATAAAGCGAGCTTCCGCATTTCAAAGAGGGGAAGGGCCTCTCTCTGTCATAGGCGGCCGGAGGTCTCGCCTGGGATGAAGCGCTACTTCACTTCACTTATGTTATTTGTTGAGGGACAACGGAAATGAAAAAGCGAGATAGGGGGTCTGGGGGAGGCCCCCATAATATGAGTACTCCTTCAGTCAAGTAAGACCCCTTAGCCTTTATATTTAAATTTATATTTAAAACCGTAGGAATCGACTTGTTTTGCGTTAATGGGGCTTTGAGGGACGTCTTCTGTTTCCCTTATCAAGGGCGATTAGGTCTGGCTTGCTTGCCTTCAACTAACAACACTACTAGAAGTATTCCGCTTCCACGCTTCAACACTTAAGTAAGCACCCTCTAATCGAAGAAAATAGATTTCGCTCCGCTAATCTCCTCTTTCTCCTCTAGTTCAGAACTCAAGAAGTACGGAACAACTCTCAGAAATCTTCCTTACCACCTCACAAACAAAACAGGTACTTTGGTCCAGTTTCTCGAGGTGCGTGCGGAATCCATATTTCCCTAGAACGGTTCTCGCTCTCCTATAACTCTAACCAAGAAGGTTTCCACTTCTCACTCAGAACAGAAGTTTTCGGGAAAAAGCCCCGAGTTGGCAACAGTCGAACGCTAAGTCCCTGATATAGCTCAGCGAACTAGCCAAGGGTCAAAGTACCAAGGCAATCGACAATCGAAGGTCGAGGTTCCAAGACAAGAGGGTGTGAAGCAAAGCGGTTCTCTGGTGCAAGCTCCGGTATTTAATGAAAATCTTTTCCTGTCGATACGGACTCGGGATGCGCTTTCCCGAAACAAGAAGAAGAGGGAATTTAGTGAGGCTTCCCTTTCCTAAAGCCGACTAATGCATTTTGATTTCATTCCTTGCCCCTGGGATGAGAGGATAAAGGCCTTCCTAAAACGATTTTCTTTCATCGAGTACTTTCCTTACTGAACTGCTCACCGGAACTACTTTTCTTTTCCTTCACTTACAAAGGGGGACTTAAAAGCATTTCTTCTTCAGGGTCATCGAAGAACCCCTTGTTTACCGCTGCTATACTATTACGGCTTTCGTCCTTGGGCTTCCACGCCAGGAAAGAGAATAACTCTTAAGTGGCAAAGAAAGTTCTTCCCAAAGACGAGTTTCACGCCTTCTACAGGGATATGGTCTCTATCGTCTGGTCTTGCTTTTCGTCTGAAATAGTATGTAGTAAGCCGGGTCCCTGTTAGCTACTTGCTTTCCACCGTCATTGGACTAGGCTTCCCGGATCCCCTTTCTTCGGTGCTGACAAACAACTAGACGGTCAAGAAATCTCCCCACTCAATCAATATCCATCAGAGGACTTTCTCAATGGGGATTGTTTTCTTTCCCATGAGGCTTTCTGACTGGAGAAAGTAATGTTACGTACGCTTTCGAAAGCTCTATGAAGAGAATCTTTCAGATATTTTTTCCAGTGCCAGTTCGGTTGGAGATGTTTGTCCCAATTCCGAAGATTCCGATTCCTGATCCAGCTTCCATACTTTTATCTGCTACTGAGACAATTGTGCCTTTTGATTTGGCACCTACTAGCATTGGTCCAGCAGTGACTTTGTTCTTCCCACGACATGGCCGTTCGGTTCATTAGATACTGAAAAAGACTATTTCCTTATAAGTGGGATTCCCAGCTATCCTTCCCTCCTTCTCTCACTTCGGACCTCAGCCCCAGAATCAGAAGAGGAACTATTGGAGACCTGGGGGCCCCCTATAGAAACACTTATTTCATCTGAAGATTTTTCAGATACGGAAAAATCTTTATAATCGTTGGGTGAATAACGAGTGGGCAAGGTGGTTGTTAAATCATCACCTTATATTATGTTAGAACCAAATTGATAAATAGATAACTTGCGCTTCATATCACATGAATTTTTGAATTGCTCTGCCCTCCATGTGGAAGACTTTTGGTTAGTCCAACTGAAAAACACTTTTCTTGGTTGTTGACCAAGCATGGGAGAAAGTAAGGAAAATTTGGAACATTTCGTTTCTGTTTCTGAGCAGAAGAGCCGTTTTCAAGTAGTGTTCGATCGATTTCGTCAATATTATATTCTCTTTACTTTACGAAATTTCGATAAAAGTTTGAACAAAACCCTTTCTTTTCTACGCTACGAGATTTATTCTCTTATTCTTTCTCGAGTTACAGGGGCAGACCACTAGAGTGACTTTCTCTTATATAAGAGACACCAATGATAGATATAGATGTAACACTAACCCAATCTGGAAAGTGGAGTAGAATCAATCAACTGGCATACCTTTAGGCATACCTTGAATCTAGCCTACAATCCTTTCTATCTTCTCTTAGGAAATTGAGAGACCTGATTCAATTGAAAGTGGTACTGTTGATTGAATTCAACCAAACTTCTTCTCTGACATCAACTATTATAATAAATAACTTCCTCCGTCAAAGCTATTCTTCCATGCCATTCATTCTTGCTAGCACAGGAAATCTAACTCATTCTAAGGTAGAGCTCTTAGAGTCCTACTGAAAGGCAGTTCCTTAGTTAAAGCAAGGAGAGCAGAAACAGAGGTATTAGATGTAAACTAATAGTCTACCATAGGTCTTAGAGAAGGCACTGATTGACCTAAGTAAGTAGGCAAGGGGAAGAGTAAGTAGCCAAGGGCTAAGCCGGCGTAGGGAAAGATCAGACTCTTTTTCTATTCCCCGCTCCTATCCTATCTCTAAAGGGGAGAGTGATAGTTGCTGTCCTTTTTCCTGCCAATCAAAATTTGTTAAGCTTTAAGCCCTTCAATTGCTAATAAAAAGAATCTTTCTTCTCTTCTCTTTTAATAGGATCTGACTTGACTTAAGGAACAAGGCCTACTTCAACCGGCTTACGGGATCTCTAATCTCTTTGGTGTCCGAGGGAACTTCATTAGATTTGCACGTGTTAAGCATATAGCTAGCCTTCCTTCTGAGCCAGGATCAAAGTCTTCTTTATATACACAATTATCCGTCTAGTCAGCCCTTCGTACCAGAAGAGTGCAGAAAGGAGGAGAGACTAAGCACGAAAGGGGATGCAAGCAAGGAAGCTAGCCTATGTGGAAGAAAGAAAGAAAGATCAGTGAGAGACAGTTCCGCTTACCTTACTCTCTTTTCAATCTTTATCTGTCTGAATAAGAAATCGAGGATCTTACGCCTCCGGGGACCGGCTTCGCGAGACCATTTCGGACTACACATGGCTAAGCTCTATTGGTCCTTGGCTTATCGATTCAACTGAGTCTTACTCAAGAGAAAAGAAAGAACTGAAGCAAAGTGAAAGTTACAGTCATCTTTCTATACGCAATTACAGATTTTGATAGCCCTTTTCATTAGATAGCGAAGTGCACCATCTTCGTATGCGGCACCAGAAGATATGCATTAACTAGTAGAACTGCCCCGGAAAAGGTTAGGGCCGGAGTGAAGAACCTCAGTCTATCTCTGACGTTCTACTTTCCATGGTCTTTAGATAGGATATTCCTTAAATATAAGGGTTTGTGGTCTCATCGCTGACTCAATGTTCAATCTTATCTACTTCGAGACTGTTCAATCGCAGGACTCTGTCTTTACTTTCAGGATCTTTCCCTTTTAAATTCAAGCCAATGAACGAAGACTTCCTTTCGGAAATGCTGTTGAAAGATTCATCCTCTGTGCACATAAAATTCTTCCTTAAAACAGGGCATTTCTTGCTTATCAAAGAAGACTGATTTAAGAAATCATAACCAATGAAGTAGCGAGCAGGTTTAGATTGGTTATTACGCGTTCGTGTTCCTTCCACACCGACTAGTTGAGCTAAAAAAAAGAGTTTTCTTTTATTCCATTCCCATTGAAATAAAAGAGGAATAAGGGCTCAAATCAAAGCTCCTGCCGAAAGACGATCCGGTACATCGAAACTGTTCGTAATAGGCCGAAGAATGGTGCATTAGATCCGGTAGCTCGCAGAGGGAATTAGATCCAGTAAAGGCCAGCCCTTAGGCTTAGGTACAACCTTACCGGTGCTTTCTTCGTGAGTTTGTCTTTCTATTTTATTTTATTTTAAAAAGTTTATGCCCTTACTCGCCTAGAAGGAAGAAGTCCGGAGAGCGAAGGAACGAGTCCCGGGATTAAGGGAGTTCAGCCCAGGGCAAGAATCAACCAAATAGGTAGAATAGACTGGGAAGGTAGTTGTTCCACTCCTCTTCTGTCGCTCTCATCTCTGCCTTTCATCCACATCGATACCCCCGATCTCTTTTCCCACTCGTTAGGGCAGCGGTTGGAGAGGTAAAAGCTCAATTTTAGGCTGTTTTCCGAATCGTGTGCCGAAGCAAGGTAGTTCCTTTTTTCAGGGGAGCTAGGCAGGGAAGAGCCTTTCAGGCTGAAGAAGAAGAAAATAAGAAGATGCCCATTTCTATTTAAGAAAGGGCGATAGGAAGAACAACAAAAGCTTTTAAGGCGGAATAAATAAGCCTACTTTCATGAAATAAAGAAGGAAAAGGCTCATAGAGGGTTTGGATCTACTCTACTTAGGTAGAGACACAAGATGAAAATAAATGCCATTCCAAAGACAAAGAGGTGGTTACAGAATTATTTAGATTTTTTCTAGTCGCCAGGCTGGCTTTTAAAATAAATAAGAGGGCGACGGATAAGGTCGAAATGGCTAGCCAAGCAAGGACAGCATGGAAGCAGGTTTCTGTTGCCTTTGTTTGTCGCGAAGTTTTTTGTTTTTTCCTGATATAAATAGAATATAGAGCTGATCTTTCCCGAAGGAATTTTATCCTCGCTCATCTTTGGCTGCTTGTGAGAATACTTCTGTTGGACCTATTTGACCCCGCCCGTTCCATCGCTTTTCCTGTATAGAATCACTCTATCGTAATTGAACCGGGAAATCTTCCTCTTACAAAGAAAACTCCAAATCATCTAAATACTTATATAGAGGCTTTCTCACCACCGACATGGGGGTGGGAGAAGGCATTTCACCAGCGACCCTCTTGGCTTTTGCGGCCGGGGGTGCCTTTTCTCCTTGTCAGGAGTAGTTACTTTGTTCCCAGGGAGTGCAGCAACCACTTTCTTTCCCGGAGGCGGCAACTTTCTTTCTAGAAGTAGGAGTTTTGCTGGATTTTGAGGCGGACCCTTTGGAGGTGACAGCCTTGGGATTGACGGGGATCTTCTTTTCCAATCTTTGCGATTTGAGTTGTTGCAGTAGCCACTGCGGCTTTGGACGAACCGACTTTAGAGGTCGATCCTGATGAAGTCATTTTTCCAGCCCCGGAAAAGCCTTCATGGGAGCTTTCTTAACAGCCAGTGGAGTGACAGCAGGTTTGACCAAAGAAGTGGATTCCTGGTAAATGAATAGTTGAGATTCCATAGGAGGTAGGTGGAGCAAAACCTTTTATTTTCATCGAGATTGGGTTGGTGTTCAATGTACTTGGTACAAGATCGAAAATCATGCTCTTAGGAGCCCAATTATTCCCATGCTTTCCGTTGGTCAACAACCAACACAAGTAACAATTTCATTTCCGCAAGTCTTTCCCTTTTTGGGGGAGCAGTCAAAGAAAAAAGCAATAATATAAGTATGGATCAACTCGTTGCCGATTTAATATCTAGGATGGGTTTGGCTTTGCCTGTAGCTATTCTTGTAGCCGTTAGAGCTGGCCAAATGATCCATCAAATGAATAGTATTAATATGGAACAGAAGATAAATGAATTGACACGCGATACTTTGAGGGAAAGGATTGTCTCCAAAGTGGAATTGCTTTTGAGAGTGTATAAGGATACTACTCCAAGTTTTGACTTGGAACTTCCTCCCATCCAACCTCTCACTCAACAGATCCTTTTTACAGAGGAGACAATTCCCAATCTGAATTCCCTATATACGAATCTCATGGAGAACGGAACCCAAGCAGAATTCTTTCTACAAATTTTACAATTGATTGTAGGGTAGTTTTTATTTTTCTGATGGTTCCGGAGGTTCTTATGCTTTCTAATTTTAATTATCTTCTTTTCTATGTCCGTGGGCCACCGCCGATTGTTTTGCCATTGCATTGTTGATCTCATTCGTATTCCGATCCGTTCGAAGAGTGTTTAGCAGGCTATTCCCCGAACATGCCTAGGCACATAAGGTGGGGTTAATTGTCTTACAGGCAAGCTCTCGGGCTTCTAGTACCGATTTATAAGCCACAGCTCACTTCGACGTTTTTCCATTTCCCATAGAATCTCCGTCCAAATGGCACTTGTTCATGCGTCTGTCGCCGTTGCAGCTAAAATAACGGAGGAAGGAGGAGGGGAAGGGTGGGGGACATCAAATGGATTATAGTTTTCACAGAACTGGAAGAGGTTCGATTCCTCTTTGATGTTGTTAAGCCAAGAGCGCAAAGCGCATGGAGCAAATAAAGCTCATTAAAGAGAATTCTTTCCATCTAATTTTCTTCTTTTTATTCCATCTTCTGAGAGGTAGCAGCATCTCGGCCAATTCCAGTGTTCACTGCATTCCTACGGGTTACTGCCGTAGTTGGAGCGAGTCAGAGTGGAGATTCCATTTTTAGGAGTTGCAGTAAATCCTGTCGATTCACTCGGTTCAGTCCAGTAGCAGTTCCGAGTACAGTACCGACATCAGTAGCACTACCTTGAGTTGACTAAGCGGATATTTTACCAGTAGAAAAAATCGGGATAAGAATAAATAGCCCATAGGGGGTAGACGAAGATTTGAAAGCTACACTCAGAGTTATAGCAGCGCCTATCCTTGGATGACTCCCCAATCTGGTGGTGATGAGACAGGGTCGACTACTGGTATTCTATTGTGCTATTCTATTGGTATTCTCTATCCCAGTGGCAACGAAAGCGGGCTTTGAGTTGGTGAATACTATCTCTAAATTTCCCCATTTCCTCTTTTATATGCCCCTTTCCCTGCTCGTCCCGCGTACTTCTATAGTTAAGGTAGGACAAGCATAGGGAGGGTAGGAGAGGTCCCAATCTGTATTTGGGATTTCGTTCTCGAAGGAGTTATGGCGCATTAGGTAGAACCTACTTCATTTTCTTTTGATGTAACCAGACTAGAGTATGCGCGTTGGGAGTAGATATAAAGACGTTCTTCTTTCACAAAAGAAAGAGATATGACCAGGGAACGAAGGCTATAACATAGGAATTAGGGTCCTTCTCTTCCCGCTTCATCCTTTTGCTTCAAAGAGAAAGCCAAGCAGCTAGGGATCTTGAGCGTTAGGAAAGAAAACTGCTCAAGTTACCCAGACCTAGAAATGAAGGCTAGGCTAACTTAACTGAACTCACTTGAAAGAGGGAGATAAGAAAGATAGAACAGAAAGTAAACTACGCGGGAAAGAGGGGATCAACATACGTTCTAAGAGTCAGAAAAAGATGTGAACAGAGGCCAACTCTTTGCCTAAGGCTAGTAGAACTGACCCTACCTTCGGGCACGGTGAAGTTAGCCCGTTAGGTCTGTCTGCCGGGAAGTCAAAGCTCCGTTTTTGAAGCAACAAGGGAATGGGGGTTGATTTCCAATTGTCATTTCTCCATTATTGATGGAAACACTGAGAAAAAGAATAAAAAAAAGAAGAAATAAGGTGATCTCTTCCTCCAACTACTGCTTGCCGTTCGTTCCAAAGCTTTAGAATATGGTTACGACCTGATCGGTGTTTATCAATAGGCCGATCCCATCCGACCTTTTGTGGCCCGGTGTCATCCCTCTAATTACTACAAAAAAAGCAAAGCTATTCTCTTTTTTTTTTTTTGATAAAGAATGAGGAGAGGCATGAGGCCGCTAAGGCTGTTCCAGGCTAGCTGAGAGCACCCCTCTATTAAGAAATGTAATAACGCCAATCAATCGAAAGGATTGACCTTGAATCCGCAAACAAAGTGAATGATGGAAATATCACCCTTCCTCGCTAGTCTGATAGCAGCCCTTTTGCTTATTACCTGTGCGTTCCTCATGTGCTTGTCGGATCGGGGAAAACATTGCATTAGTAGATCCACCCGGTCAGTCAGTGCTCGAGTCAGTTACGTTGTTTTCTCGGTATCATTCTTCGAACGACGGTAAGGACTTAACTCGACGGAGTAACGGAAGAGTGATGGCATGCCATGCCGGGTCAAATAGATTAAAAGTACTAACAACCGATGGTTGGTGGAAGAGGCCCAGCAGGTGAGAAGTTCATGAGGTTGCTTGCAATAGCTACATGCTCGTAAAACAAAGAAGATCGTCATCATGAGTTATTACAGGTCTGTAAAATGGATACATACTGTTGCCATCACGTAAGGACTCTGCCAGAGCTATTCAAACAAGACCGCCGTCAAACTTGCATAACCTAACCACTCCCTGGCAGTAATACGTAGATTCATTCATTACTAAAAGATTGCATAAATGATCTAGTTCATTGAATTGATATAGAAAGTGTGCAGCTTTTCGGAGTATGAACTAAGACTAGAACCCCTTCGTGTAGGAAAGCCGGTATGCTATAGTCATAGAGAGTACTTTATTGAGTAATCGGTAAAGGCGGAATTGTAGGTAACCAGGGTGGAAGCCAGGATAACCGAGCACGACGGATCCTGTGCTAATCTCACCAGCCGACGTGAATCCAAACTTACCACAACCAACCGAATTGGATAAGTTGGTCAATCTTCTTAGCCAGTTCATACCTAACCCGCTACAAATCAAAAGAAAGCAGGTAGCCCTCGGTCAAGGCTCTGACAAGACCTCATCTCAGCCTTAGCCAGGCCAGCTTCTTTACCTCCCTGCCCGAACTAAAGAGTTGGCCTCACTTACTCCCGGTTGACAAACCGTTCTCCCTTCCCGCAGTAAAGTAGGCACATAGCCCTTTTTCGGTTGAGGAAGGCTGTACCTGTCTGAGTTGGATGAGAAGCTTTTTCCTTACTTGCTTATAGGGTTATCGGAAGATCTCAGCATCAGCTAGAATAGATGGTGGCGGATATCAAATGGATAGTCAAGATGATTCACCACCAGATGACTTGCAGCAAGGGACATATCCCTCCCGATTATAACAGCGGGCCTCGCCCGTCTACTACTTGACCTTCAGTAACTACAGTTAGCAGGGTCCATCCAATCAAAATCCAATAGCTTACTGACTTGCTTGGGTCATCTAAGAGGTAAGGCTCCCCCGATCGACCCTAACTCTCATTCTAAAGAATTCTGGAGCTAAAGGAGCGAAAACAGCTCGACTGCAAGGAGAACTAGCCCTTCAAGTTTACATGCCGATCCCTCTATGATGGCATTCTTCTTCCTCTCTGACTTGACGATATTATTCTTTCAGAAGCTAGTGATTAGCTGAGGCTGACAGTATCGTATCCCGGCAAAGGGCTGACTCCACTACTTAAGATTGTCGAATCGAATCTACCTTCTATGACCTAGCTTCTGGTATTTGAACCAGTTACGTCGATTGCTGAACCTGACTTGACTTTGACGCGTTGGCTTGCAACATTTTCTATATCCCCTCAAAGACGCTAGCCTAGCCAAACCAAACGAGGTCATTGGGCCGGAAGAGAATAAACAAGAAAGCAGAGAAGCCAGCCACCCCCTTACAGTCGCCTTTGGTCGACATTCACTACCTACCATCGCCCTCCCTCAGCGCTCGCCTCGCTCGTAGCTTAACTTTACGTAGCTCAAGATCTTGCTGGCTTCAAAGTTCCTTCCTGTACTTTTAGTGAAGAACTAAACGAAAGCTGGTTGGTTGTTGACCAACGGAAAAAGATGCACCCTGTGAGGGAGATTTCCGACATTAAACTTGCGGCTGGTGCTAGTCTAAAAGACGAATCAAAACAGAATCCCCTTAGTAAGATGATTAGGACAGCTTTCAAAGGCTAGAGATGGAGAACAGAATGTCCGCCAGAAAGGAAATGCGGTTTCTGTCCCATTTTACGGGGGCTTTACTCAAGTAAGGAAATGAGTTCGCTTTCCTTCACCTGGTACTGGGTGCGCGTTAACCGCTTTTCGTCTCTTTTCTCTTTGTTGTTTCAGAGCTCAGAGTTCTAGCTAGAGCTAGCTATCTTTCCGTTTTTCAGCTTCCCTTCATTCGCTTCGCGGGAGCCGCACAGCACATAGCTGGAAGTCAGAGGGCCCGTACTACCTGCCTAACCCTTCGCTCCGAGGGACCGTAGATCGGACCTTCTAAACCACCCCATTCATCCAAAAGAGAAGGGAAGAGGCCTATGTATTTGCATGACCCCTGCTGATTTTACCCTATCTACACCCCGAGCCAATCCCCTAGCGGTCCTGCCACCACGCCGCAGAACGGAAGCTCGTGTGGAACCTTATATTTCTGGCGTAACAGCGGTGGAACGTAACAAAATATTACGGCCGCGTAACATAGGGGCCGGGGGTACGGCAAACTCGGCCAAAATATGACACCCGAAGGGCCCGGCACGCACAATCCTACCCTATCCGAGTTCGAGTTTACCTCTTGCACTTCGGACAGCCGTCCGTAGCATCATAAGGACCTTTCGAGGTACAAAAATGGTACGGTACATAGGATTCTCAACGTGGTGTATAGCACGAAAACCCTTTCGATACGCCTAGCTTCTTCCGAGCTTTTCAGAAAAAGTCTTGGACTCTAGATAGAAGGGAAGCTCAAGTAAGTGGCATAGTCA